ATAACCTCAGCTTTATTTATTGGTCTGACCAAGATACGACTTATTTGAAATTAATTGAATGAACACAACTCATAAAAAGAAATTCTTTTGTGGTATTCATATATTCGATAGTTTCTTAACGCATCAATTTCCAATTAGTAGTCATTGAGATTCATGGGCAATGCAGATTAATATTTAGTGATAGATATTACCTCTCTTTTTCCCTTTCAAACAAACAAATTGAAATGATTGAAGTTTTTCTATTTGGAATTGTCTTAGGTCTAATTCCTATTACCTTAGCTGGATTATTTGTAACTGCATATTTACAATACAGACGTGGTGATCAGTTGGACCTTTGATTAATTAACATCTTTTGTTTAATTGACCTCCTCTTTTCATTCCCAGGAGGTCAAATTCAAATTAATGTTCAATTATCTGAGTGTCATTTTTGGTTTAACCTAACCAAGATCCGAATCACGCTCTGTAGGATTTGAACCTACGACATCGGGTTTTGGAGACCCACGTTCTACCGAACTGAACTAAGAGCGCTTTCTTATCCCATAAGTTCTTATCCCATAAGTAGGGATGACAGGATTTGAACCCGTGACATTTTGTACCCAAAACAAACGCGCTACCAAGCTGCGCTACATCCCTTTCAATTGGTCTACAGTGTCATTGTAGAGAATTCCCGTCTTGTTTTCCAAATCCTTAGTTTTTCGTTGATATACACAAGTTATCTTTCTATTTCTTTTTTTGGTCTCATATATAGCATATAATAATAATAGAGGTCTTATATACATATGTATGAAAACCCTCGTAAAAAAGAACTAAAAAAATAAATAACTATTTTTTGGAAATGCTCGGACGGAAAGGGACGTATTTTTTGGTTTTCAGAAAAGTCAAATCATATTCGTATCTACTGAATCGTTGTACATTTCAATTTGAATTCGGAATTCCGTGTACAAATACAAGCAGTCCTTAACTACTTAGATACATCAAGTACTTCGATATACATCTGATCATATATGTATTAACAATAAACAATAAAGAAGGAGGATTTTAAATGCGAGATCTAAAAACATATCTTTCCGTGGCACCGGTACTAAGTACTCTATGGTTTGGGGCTTTAGCTGGTGTATTGATAGAGATTAATCGTTTATTCCCGGATGCGTTGACATTCCCTTTTTTTTCGTTCTAGGTATTGACATGTGAAGGGGTGAAGAAGATTAGAGATAGAATTAAAAGATCTGTGACTAATCCCTCGCCCCTCTTTTCTTTTTTTCTAAAAAATAGAATTAGATATAATTTCTAATTATCAGTAGAATAAAGAAATGAGGAAAGAGAAATAAAAAGTAGATTCAAATTCGGCGAAATTCGGGTTCATCCTCCAATATTATTAATATTATTTATAAAGAGAAATAATATATTCTCTTGAGAACGGAACTGGAAATGTGTCTAGGAATCTAGTCTAGGACAAGAATATCATACAAGATATTTCAATGAAATAGTATACTTCAAATCGCGAATTCTATTCGAAATAGAACGAAATTAAATATAGTTAGAAATTCTTTTAATATTACTTACTATATTCTGTTGTGATTGCAACGAAATCTTTCATAATTTCGAGTTAGCAACTTTTATTATTTTTTTTTCTTCTTTTTTTTTTTCGCTTCAGTCGGAAAATAGAAGAGTTCGTTGAATCAAAAACTCAAAGGAGGTTCATGGCCAAGGGTAAAGATGTCCGAGCAAGGATTATTTTAGAATGTACCAATTGTAGTCGAAATGGTCTTAATAAAGAATCAACGGGGATTTCCCGATATATTACGCAAAAGAATCGACACAATACGTCTAGTCGATTGGAATTGAGAAAATTTTGTCCCTATTGTTACAAACATACGATTCACGGGGAAATAAAGAAATAGATCGAATCAAGTGTCTGTGTGTCACTCTTACAAGGAACATGAAAAAGGACATAGAAAAGGAATATTCTATATAGAATAATAAATATAATAGAATAATAAATATAGATTATTTGAAATTATAAACAAACATTTAGATAACTTAATTAAATAGAAAATTAAATATAAAAAAAACCAACTTTTTACTTTACTTATAAATTAAATCCATTTTTTTGGATCAGATCAAAATATTATTTTTGGAATCGGAATAAGGAATAAAAAAACCATGGATAAATCCAAACGACTCTTTCTTAAATCTAAGCGATCTTTTCGTAGGCGTTTGCCCCCGATTCACTCGGGGGATCGAATTGATTATAGAACCATGAGTTTAATTAGTCGATTTATTAGTGAACAGGGAAAAATATTACCTCGACGGGTAAATAGATTGACCTTAAAACAACAACGGTTAATTACTATTGCTATAAAACAAGCTCGTATTTTATCTTTGTTACCTTTTCTTAATAATGAGAAACAATTTGAAAGAAGCGAGTCGACCTACAAAACTACAGGTCTTAGAACCAGAAATAACTAAAAAATAGACTTACTACGGAATTGAAACAAAATTCCTATTTGAACTCAAATTGATATTGTGTTTGAAAAATTCGAGAATAAAACGCAGATTTTATTGTTGTATCATAAGAAAGAACCAAGCATCGGGTAAGAAAAATCCTTTTTTATTGGACTTGTTTTCTCATTTGATTTTGAGCGACTTTATCCTATTCTCTTGATCATACTAATTTCTACTCTACCTTCCCGGAGTTCATTCTCCACAGCGAACTCCATTTTTAATATTCTGACAGAGTCCTTATCCAATTTTTTTATTTTATGATCTCATTCGAAATCATATAAAGACAATTCCTATTTAATATAGCTATTTGCGCAAGTATTTTACGATTAAGAAGCAACTGTTTCTTGTACAGATTGTGTATAAATACACAATAACTATAGGATACCCCGCCCTCGCGAATTACTGCATTTATCCGAGTTATCCACAAACGACGAAAATCTCTTTTTTGCCTATCTCTATCTCGATGAGATGAAACCAAAGCTCTTATTTTCTGTTGAATAATGGTTCGAGTAAGTCTTGAACGAGCCCCCCGAAAGCTTGATGCAAATAAACGAATTTTTGTTCTACGTCTCCGAGCTATATATCCTCGTCTAATTCTGGTCATTGAATAAATGAAACTTTAATGAATAACTAATTGATTTCCTTTGGTTTAGTTATTCTTTTCCTCTTCCCTAGTTGATTAATAACAAAACGGATTCTTCCAATGTATAAAATAAAAATTCCAATGGCTTTTGCTACTATAACCTTCCCGACCACAATTTTTATTTTTTTATAGGCATTTTAACTCGAAACGAACTAAGAAATTGTATTGACACTCTAGGTATCAAAAAAAAAAAGAAATAGAAATGAATAAAGAAATAGTGGATTGCATCGTTTCTATGGTTACGCTTTAAACGGTGAGGTCTTCTCTATACACCGGAGCCCCTTATTTTACTTCATTTAATCAAGGTTATTGGTAAATTAACTTGTACAGTTCATATTCTTTTGGCTCTACTCATGAATTATCTAGTAATAGGTCTTTCACAACGAGATCTACCTATACAGTAACGGTATTTAATTATGAAGATTAGCTGGGTAGCTGACCCTCTTAGTCCGTTTTTGCAAGAGTAGAAGCATAAGATTTCGTCTTTCTTTGGAAATAGGATTTCCCCTGCTTAATGAATAACCCCTTGTTACTAATGAGGAATTTTTTCTCATCTTCAATTCCAAATTGAAGTGATTGGATTTGCACCAATGGAAACCATAAATTTCATACACAACACAATAGAAGGATAGAATAGATCTTTTTTCTCTTTTTCATGGGTACTGATCATTGATACTGGAAAATGAGTTTCCTTTATTTATTTTGTTCCAGCAGTGATCTGAACGAGTCGCACATACACCCTAGTACATGTTCCTCGGCGCTGAGGACATCCCCGAAGAGCGGGGGATTTCGTGACATTTCTGATTGGCTGTCTTGTGTTTCTAATAAGTTGTTTAATAGTCGGCATGCAGAATTGTATACATACTGAATAGGCTGGTTTAGATCGATCCTAACCGAATGATTATGAATTACTTCTGTATTTAATAATAAATGAATAAAATATTATGAAACCCGATACTAAGAAGATAAAACCTCAAGTTGCATATTTGCATATGATCGCTGCTATTTTTATTCAATCGCTACAAGATCAACAATTCCATGAGCTTGGGCTTCTGTTGCTGACATAAAAACATCCCTTTCCATATCTTCGGATACAACCCATAAGGGTTTGCCCGTTCTTTGTACATAAACCCTTGTGATGGTTTCGCGCAGTTTCAGTAGTTCTTCTGCTTCCAGGATAAATTCTCCCGTTTGTGCCTCATAAAAAGAACTCGCAGGTTGATGTATCATTACCCTGATGATATAACAAAAAGTTCTTCTCTCTCCCATGATGAGTTGAGGAGAGGAGATAAAGAATAATAAATAAAAAAAAAAAGATAGAATTGAGCAACCGTACAGGCATCTTTTGTGCATTGCATACGGCTCTACAATGGAATTTTCTTTTCCCTTCCATCAAAGAAAGATAAAAAAATAGAGATGATATGGGGTTTATCCGATCCGAATTGGCAAATGCTCCAATTACCATCCTTCCTTTCAGAGCAGTTAAAAAATACTATGATGGCTCCGTTGCTTTATCTATATTTATCTCGTCTGTGATTCAGCAATCCCAAAGTTTCTTTTTTTTTTTTTTTTATATATATGCATATGCGATTTGAAAACAAAAAAGTTTGTGACGCTGAAAAGGCCCCGATAGATAAGATCAAATCGGGAATACCCTTTATTTTATACTAATTTCATACTACTCTTTCGATATATAATCTAATGTTTTGAAAAAAAAATTCTCATATCGAATTCTAAGTGCCGTGCTATTATTACTTATTTCATATGGCGAAGGCATATATATTCTTTTTTTCTTAAAAAACTCATTGGCGCCAAGCGTGAGGGAATGCTAGACGTTTGGTAATCTCTCCTC